ATGAACTTATTTGTAAACATGAAAGTCTAAGAACTCAACGGGATCCTCCCCCTCGAATCAGACAAAGAAAAAAGGGGTAGATCCCGTTGAGTTCTTAGACTTTCATAATATTTTATTCGTATAAATGAAAAAACCACTGGATCCCCTTTTCCAACGTTTTTCCAATGTTTCAAAAAACTCCATTTTTTTCTGATTATGCTTTTGAAAAATGAACTTCATTGATTGATTCCGACCATTTGTTCCTCGATAGTATCTATCAATATTTTAAAAATAAAGAGTCGCTCAATTTCCTGGATGACACAATATATAGTTCGTCAGATATCATGCAAATCCTTTCCAATACTATCTATGCTAATAGAAACCTACTCCATTTATTTGAGTATCTCATAAAAAGGGAAATTTTTTTTAGGAAGTTTATAGAATAAGTTCTATTTTGTTCAAAAAAAATTACCTATCTTTTTTGTTTGTCCACTACTTCTTATACGTCACATCAAAAAAAGATTCTGAGAACCCTGGAAAAATAGAAACTAAAAATAGGAATATTTGAAAAATCGTGATTAAGAATGATTATTATTTGGACACAAGAAAAGGAATTTCCCACACCCCTTTCTTGTGTCGAAGACTAGGAAGACGAATAATCCCTCCTAAAAAAATTGTGTTCTTTTTACGAGCTTAATGCTGATAAATTTGCGGATCTAGAAATTCATTTCAGACAATTGGACCTTCTCAAACTGTTTCTTCTTAAGAACTAAAAATATTTGTGCTAAAATAACGGATGCCAAGAAGAACAAAAGTCCTTGGACACGTAATGGATCTTGAAGTACTATTTCGGCATCTCCTTGACCAAATCCACCCACATTAGGATTACTCGTTAATGGTTGATCAAGTTTTATAGATTCACCTTCTGAAACAAGAAGTTCCGGCCCTGGAGGAATAATATCAACCACTTGACGTCCATCCGATGGATCCGCGATAGTTATTTCGTATCCCCCTTTTTCTTTTCTTATAATTTTGTTTACTATACCTGTGGCTGTAGCATTATAAACTGTATTGTTACTCTTGCTCCCGTCGGGATAAATCTGGCCCCGTCCCCTGTTCCCACCTACATATATGGGATATTTGAAGAAGTGAACATCTTTCTTACTAGCAGGGTCGGGAGAAAGAATAGGAAAGGTTATTTCACTATATTTCTGACCAGGAATAGGACCTATCACAAGAATATTCTTTTTGGTGGGGCGATAGCTTTGAAAAGATAGATTGCCTATCTTTTCTTTCATCTCGGGAGAAATACGATCGGGAGGGGCTAATTCAAACCCCTCGGGTAAAATAAGGACAGCCCCCGCATTCAACCCCCCTTTTTTACCATTAGCAAGAACTTGTTTCAGTTGCATATCATAAGGAATTCGAACAACTGCTTCAAATACAGTATCAGGAAGTACTGTTTGTGGAACCTCAATATCTACGGGCTTATTAGCTAAATGGCAATTAGCACATACAATACGCCCAGTCGCTTCTCGTGGATTTTCATAACCCTGTTGTGCAAAAATGGGATATGCATTTGAAATATATGCCCGAGTTATTATATATATCATGAGCGATACGGAAATGGATCGAGTAATCTGTTCCTTTGTCCAAGAAAAGGTATTTCTAGTTTGCATGGTCCAATCATTGAGCCCCAAATTTCTACAATAAATTGGGTAGGTTGCTAGTATAGTTCCCTATCCACGATTTTGCTATGTACTGAAATAAGTTTACTAGAATATAGTAGAAATCCTCTGGAGAAATATAAATAATAATTACAATTTTGAACGCTTTGCTTTGTTTATGTACCTATATTTTGATTAATATTAGCGGATCATTTTTCAATCATTCATTGAATGATAAATCACTACAAGTGATGGAGATACACGATTTAAATAACGGAAGATCCAATATTTTAAAATTGTATCTAGAATGACTGGAAAAGTAGAAACAAGACCAGATATAATTTGATCGTTATGAGCAAATCCAAAATCTTTGTAGACAGAGCCAAGCATTAGTTCCCAACCATGAGGCGAATGGAATCCGATACACAAATCAGTTAATAAAAGAATAGAAAAAGCTTTTATTGTGTCGCTTAAGTTATATAAGAATTCCCGAACCCAAGAGTTAAGAATAAGAAGCTCTTCATTACCCAGAATAGAATAACCACTTAGAATAAGGAAACATATTATATTTGTCGAGAAGTGTAAAATCGTATGGATACGATCCTCATTGTGCATATTTATCAATTGAATCGTTTCGTTGTGGATTCCTAGACTAAGCTTTTGTAGATGTGTCTCTGGATATTCCTTTATCATTTCGTTCAACAGGAAAAGTTCCTCTAATTCTATGAATTTTGTGAGAATATCCTTTTCTTGAATATCATTCAAAAACATTTTTGATTGCCTAGTATTCCACCAATTCGTAACCCTGGATTCCATACTTTTATTAAAAACGAGAGAGATCCACCAGGGTAAAAATACTATAGATGCAAGATATAGAAGGGGAATGAATGCTTTCTTTTTTGCCATTTTTTTATCTGTGAATTCTTAATGAACCCACCTCATTTGTCGACTCTATGCGATCTACTATTTCTATCAAGCATGCAAATTCTATAGACTTAAAGTAAAGTATAGAGCCTCTGAATCTATTCCCGGTTTTTATTTGTGATTTGTTGGTTATTCCTTGAATCTCGAAAGAATATAGAATAAGAGCCTACTTCGAATTCTAATGAAGAAATAATCCAAAATAGTGTTTTGGTTCCAGATATCTCAATTGGGCAAATTCATATAAATTGCGTCCTTTTGATAAATGCCCCAAAGAGCCATTTGAAGTAATGAATCTTAATATTATTCGTATTTGGAAACGAACTAACTCCCTTTCTATCAAAATATCAAATGTTTCCAAAAATTTCTCCGGCTGCTTGCGCCCACCGCCCGGGAAAAACCTCTGAAGAATGAAGAATAGTGTGATGATCAAAAATAAGTGGTAAAACAAGATAGAAATTTTAGAGTTATGATTAGTTATCGTTAGAAGAGATTTAATTTTTTGGTTATTTAATTAAGAATTAAGGAGTCCAAAAGATAAGGCTAAAAATAAAAGTTGGTTAACAAAAGAGAGATAATTCACAAGAAATGACCCATCTATATCTAATCCAATGTATCAATTCTAAAAATGGGACCTAAAATAGAAATTATTTCTATAAAAATGAAATGGTTTGCTATAGGAGATGGATCTAATGGATCTATTAGTTATTTCAATTTGTTATTTGTTTTATTACTGAATTTTCAATTCAGTTCAAAATACTTCAATTGGTACACGCACGAAATAGGCCAATTCGGCAGCTTTTTGTTCAATTTCTCGTGGAGTTAAATTCTCATCAGTACGAGTTAAGGGAATGGTCCCCTGGCCTCGGATATCCATATAAAGGACACGACGGGCAGAAATACCTTCTTTAACTTCTATTCTGATGGACTGAATATCTTTCATAAGTAATCGAAGAAAGATGCGCCGATTTTTTCCAGGAAATCCCCAACGAAAAATACACACAATTCCTTCTTTTCTATCGAATCGATCATAACCACTACCTACATTCCACGAAATTGTGCACCACAAATATGAGCTAATAAAGAGACCCGCGATGCCATAGAAAGACATCACGATCCCTTGTGGAAAAAAAAGTATTTGCTGAGACGGAAATAAAGATATCAAATTTCTACCAAGATAACTGGAAGTTCCAACCAATAAGAATCCCAATGACCCTAAAAAAAGGATAAAGGCCCAGCAAAAATTACTTGTTTTTCGAGATCCCGTTATAAGTTCTATCCATATATGTTCTGATCGCCAACTCATATTAGATCCAGTTGCATTTTATTGGAATTGAGAGAATAACCAAAATAAATTGGACTTTACTCTTTTTTTGTTTCCGAAGTAACTCTCATCAACTAGCACTATCCTGATGTGAACCTTTAGACGTAATTCATCAAATCGGCTAGATCTAAAATACTAGCATCCCCTTCATACGATTCCCTATAGATATCTACATCCATTTGGATATTTCATCACCCATCCTTTGAAATAGCTATAATAATTTTAACCATATATCATGTTTCTGCATGCATATAAGCTCTTTCATTTAATTTATGTTCGGAGGAAGCCACATCTTATATGATATTCTACAAAGTGGATATCATGTTATGACACATGTCTAAGTCTTGAAAAAAAAAGCCGGATTTAAAAAATCTTATTTCTTTGAATATGAAGAAATAAAGAAACCATTGCAATTGCCGGAAATACGAGGCCCACTAAAGGCACGAAAATAGAGGGTAAGTTGATAGTTGTCATAGAATGGGTACCTCGATTTAATATTTGTACCTGTTATTCTTATATTATATATTTTTAAATGAGTTATTAATTATAATTCTTATATAATTTATAATTATTATATAATTATACTATAAGTGAGTATATATAATAATTGAGTATATAATAAGTGCAAGTAATATAGAGAATATAGAATGGAATATATGTATGATAATCCATTTATTTCGTATTCTTATTTTATTCTTGTCTTCTAATTTTAATTTAATAAAGAGTTTCTTACAAATTCCCGTTAGAATACGATCCAACAAAGATTATTAGTAATAATGAAAATTCTTGGGAGATATAGAAAGAGGCAAGATTCTATATATTGATTTGAATTATCTTATATATACATACGGAACATTAAGGTTAAATTAGTTTTATTTGCCTTGCCTAATATAATGTCACAAAAATAAGAATGAACCCTTTTATCTTGTTGATAGAAGTTTTCTAATTACTAATCAGTATTAAGTAATATGGGTAAAAAAGATCTTGAAAACAACATAACGAATTTTCTGCAACTTTAGAAAACCCCACCCTTCTCATTTTTACTTTGATTCTGATAAACTAACTACTTGTTCGCCACAAAAAAATAATTGAATTTAGAGCTCTACTTG